GTTTTAATAGTTTAATATAAAACTTTGGTCTTGTAAACCAAAAATGAAATTTATTTTCTTAAAACTTCAGAGAAAAAGATTATATCTCTAACTTTAATCCCCAAAATTAATATTTTTTTAAACTATTCTCTGACATTTTAATATTAACTATTCCATTATTATTTACTTTCTCAATTTTATTTACACAACTTTCTCATCCATTAGCAATAGGTTTAACCCTATTAATTCAAACAGTTTTAATCTCTATTACAGTAGGAATCTCAACCTATTCTTTTTGATTTTCTTATATTCTGTTTTTAGTTTTTTTAGGAGGTATACTAGTTTTATTTATTTATGTTGCTTCTTTAGCATCAAATGAATCATTTTATTTTTCTAACTCTTTATTATTTTTATTTCTTACAATAACGTTTATCTCTATTCTTTTTCTATTTATAGATCCCTTCTTAATATTAAATTCATCATCATTACCAACTTCCTCATTTAAAATTATAACATCAACCCCATTTATTATTAACTGAATTTATAATACTCCTTCAATAATTTTTACTATTTTTATTATTTCTTATCTTCTTCTTATACTTATTGTCGTAGTAAAAATTACTAATTTATTTAAAGGGCCTCTACGATTGCTACAATAATGATAACACCTTTACGAAAATCTCACCCATTATTTAAAATTGCTAATAATGCTTTAGTTGATATGCCTCTTCCAAGAAATATTTCAACATTTTGAAATTTTGGATCACTTTTAGGCTTATGTTTAATCGTCCAAATCGCTACTGGGCTATTTTTAGCTATACATTATACTGCTCATATTGATCTTGCTTTCTCTAGAGTAGCTCATATTTGCCGAGATGTAAACTATGGATGACTTTTACGAACACTTCACGCTAACGGAGCCTCTTTTTTTTTTATTTGTTTATATATTCATATTGGACGAGGTATTTATTTTAGGTCTTATATAAACTTTCATGCTTGAATAGTTGGAGTAATTATTTTATTTATAATTATAGCAACAGCCTTTTTAGGCTATGTTCTTCCGTGAGGACAAATATCTTTTTGAGGAGCAACTGTTATTACAAACTTATTTTCAGCTATTCCTTATATTGGTACTGATTTAGTTCAATGAATTTGAGGGGGATTCTCCGTAGATAATGCTACCTTAACTCGATTTTTTTCTTTCCATTTTATCTTACCTTTAGTAGCTGCCGCTTTCTCAATAATTCATATTTTATTTTTACACCAAGCTGGTGCAAATAATCCATTAGGAATTTCAAGACAATCAGATAAAGTTCCATTCCACCCTTATTTTACATTTAAAGACATCGTGGGATTTATTGTAATATTAACTTTATTATTATTTTTAACCTTACTAGCTCCTTATTTTTTAGGAGATCCAGATAATTTTATTCCAGCTAATCCATTAGTTACTCCGCCTCATATTCAACCTGAATGATACTTTTTATTTGCTTATGCTATTTTACGATCAATTCCTAATAAATTAGGTGGAGTAATTGCTTTAGTTGCATCAATTGCAATCTTAATAATTTTGCCTTTTACGCATACATCTAAATTTCAAAGATTAGGATTTTATCCGCTAAACCAAATTTTATTTTGAATTTTTGTGGTAATTGTATTCCTATTAACCTGAATTGGAGCTCGTCCAGTAGAAGACCCATATATTTTCACAGGACAACTACTAACAGTATTATATTTTTTATTTTATTTAATTAATCCATTATTATTAATTTGGTGAGATAATATATTAAAGTGATTGTTTAGTTTAATAAAAACGAATGTTTTGAAAACATTAAATAAGAATTATTATTCTTAATAATCTTATTAATATATTATTTTAGTTATAAACTAAAACAAAACAAAGTATTTTAAACCCTAGAAAAAAGATTAAGTAATTAATTGACAAAGGTAAGTAACTTTTTCAAGCTAAATATATTAGCTTGTCATAACGTAAACGAGGTAAAGTTCCACGTACCCATACAAAAATAAAAGCAATTATAACTCTTTTCAAATAAAATATTACTCTGAAAGGTCTTCTTCCTAAGAAAAAAATAACGAAAAGAACCCTTATAAATAAAATTCTAGCGTACTCTGCCATAAAAATCAATGCAAATCCTCCAGCACCATACTCAGTATTAAAACCAGAAACTAACTCTGACTCACCCTCAGCAAAATCAAAAGGAGTACGATTAGTTTCAGCTAAACAAGACCTAAACCATACTATTCCTAATGGGAAAGCAATAATAATAAATCAAAAATTTACCTGATACTCATTAAATAAGTTTAAACTAAACCCTCCAATTAATATTACAAAAGACAATAAAATTAATGCTAACCTTACTTCATATGAAATTGTCTGAGCAACAGCACGTAACCTTCCCAAAAGAGAATATTTACAATTAGAAGACCAACCAGCAACTATTGTCGAATACACTCCTATACTTAAACAACATAAAAAAAATAAAATACTTAGATTAAATCTTATTAAATTAGTTTCATAAGGTATAACTGCCCAAACTAACAAAGAAATAAATAAACTAAACACAGGACATATATAATAAATTAAAAAGTTAGATACAGTAGGAACTACCTGCTCTTTAGTAAAAAGCTTTACAGCATCTGAAAAAGGTTGTAAAATACCTATATATCCTACTTTGTTAGGACCTTTACGAATCTGAATATAACCTAAGATTTTACGCTCTAGTAAAGTAACAAAAGCTACTCCCACTAAAACACAAATAATTAGTACCAAATAATTAATAACTTCAACAACCATTAAAACCACAAATTAATTAAATTTATAATTAATAAACTATTTATAGAATTTTATCTATCTAACAAGATCCTAAATCTAGCACATACTCTGTCAAAATAGTCCAATAAATTAAAATAATTTTAATTATTTAATCCTTTCGTACTAAAATAATTTTTTTAATATTAAAAGATAGAAACCAACCTGGCTTACACCGGTTTGAACTCAAATCATGTAAAAATTTAAAGGTCGAACAGACCTTCTTATATAACTGCTACAATTATATAGATATTTTAATTCAACATCGAGGTCGCAAACTTTTTTCTCGATATGAACTCTCAAAAAAAATTACGCTGTTATCCCTAAAGTAACTTAAACTTTAAATCTTTAAATAGGATCATTTATTAATTATAAGTTTTTAATCATTTATCTTTGTTTAAATAAAATTAACAGTTATTGATCATTTTACCATTATCACCCCAATAAAATAAAAATTATTACCAAACATTTATATTAAATAAAATTTTATTAAATAAGAAATTAATATTAAGCTTTATAGGGTCTTATCGTCTTTTTAACTTATTTAAGCCTTTTCACTTAAAAATTAAATTCAATTAATAATTATAAAGACAGTCTTTTTTTCGTCAAACCATTCATACAAGATTTCAATTAAAAAACTAACGATTATGCTACCTTTGCACAGTCAGAATACCGCGGCTCTTAAAAATAATATCAGTGAGCAGGTTAGACTTTTTATATCTCCAAATAGACATGTTTTTGATAAACAGGCAAAAAAATTATTTGCCGAGTTCCTTTATATTAACAATTTTTTTTTATAAGTTAATAAAGATATTTTATTTTTTAAAATTAATATTAAATTTTACTAATAAAATTATTATATCAAAATTTTTTATTGTTAAAATTAATTTTTTAATACTTGTAAAAAGTTATTATAAATAATATACAACTAAAAAATTAGTTAAAACACTTTATAAATATGTCTACTTTTAAGACTAATTAAAATAATTTAAATTTAAATAACTTTTTATTATTTATAGTATAAGAAGCTATTCCCTCCTATATTTTATTTTTATATATAGTTAAATATAAAAAATAAATTTAATTTATTTTTTAAAAAACTAGATATAATAAAACTCGACTGATATTTCATCTTTAACTTTATATTAAAAATTTATTTTCTACAAAAAATTTTTTAAAAAGTTAACTGTTTTTATTTCGAGACAATTATAATCATTAATTTATATAAATTTTCCCTGATACACAAGGTACAAACATTCAATATTACTATATAAATTTTTATTATATGTAAACTTTCCTTTACAGTACTTTTCTCTGTAGTTTATTTATTCTTTATTTCATTAAAATTTACTTAATAAGTAATAACAAAATTATTTTTCTAAAATAAATTTAACAATTATAATATAAACAAGTTATAAAAATTTTCAAAGCAAATCGATTTGCACGATAATTTTTTTCAATGTAAATGAAACGTTAAGCTAATTTAACTATACTTTGATAATTCTAGATACACCTTCCAGTACATCTACTATGTTACGACTTATTTCATTTATAAATGAAAGCGACGGGCGATATGTACATGATTTAGAGCCATTGTCTTATAAACTTATTAAAATTATAATACTATCAAATCCTCCTTCATAATAAAATTTATTTTATCAATCCATTTAAAATAATTTATTGTAATTCATTTTAACTTGTTTATAAGCTGCACCATGATCTAATTTTGATAATTAATTATGTTTGATAATTTTTCTTTTTAGAATTATCTGATAATGACGGTATACAAACTGAGTTTATAATTTTAACAAAAACAAGTAAGATTTTTCGTGGATTATCGATTAAAAAACAAATTCCTCTGAAAAGATTAAATCACCGCCAAATTTTTTAATTTTAAAGTATATAACTAATACTAGTTTAGTTTTTATTTTTTCTTTCCAAAATAGTAGGGTATCTAATCCTAGTTTATAATTAGATTTTTTAGTTTCAATTTAAATCATTAATCTCATACAAAATAACAATTAAATTCTACCTTTTATTATTTATAATCATTAAAAAATTCTCACTTAACTAAATACTAATCTTTTTTATTTAACCTTAAAGTGTAACCGCGAATGCTGGCACAAATATTAATCAGATTTATGATATTACTACTAATTCACACTTTTGTGTAATATTCTTAATAACTTATGCTGAGACTATATAGTTTATAAATTATATTTCACATTATAACAATATTTAATATATAATTAAATAATTAAGCACACTATAATTTTCATGCAAATTTAGTAAAAACTTAAAAATCCAAGCCGAAATTAAACATTTCATCGTGAATTAATTTTATTTAATTATAATTTATAAATATTAATTTCGTATATATATATATATATAAGCAAAATAATAAAACATATACTCATATAAATGTCTTTATATTTAATATAAATTATATATATATAAACATAACAAGGCCTATCATATTAAATTTTTATATATAATATATATCAATATATGTATATATAAAAATTACAGATATCCAATATAACCTATAAACTACTATGTTATTTATAAATTATTTGTTCATATTTTCAAACATATCAAAAAAGAATATAAATCTGTTACGGATATCCAATATAGCTATATTATTAAAGAAACCTATAAAAAAAAACTTAACATATGAACTGAAGAAATTAGATAACAGCCTTCCTTTTAAAAAACCATCAATTGTAAGTCTGTTACGGACATATAATTTAAATGTCTATAAAATTCACTAAATCTCAAAGTAATTTCAATGGTTAGAACCTTTAGACTTTCTCCCGTAAGAAAAGATTCTAACCGTTGAAATTACTTGAATATAAAGAGGGGCAGATATTTTATATTCATTTATTTGTATTTATGTAAAATTATTAATTAACTATATATGACAATAAAATTATAATTAATGATATGCATATATTATATATATACTTATAAAACAATTCTTTTTAAAATTTTATTTATTTTATATTTATTTGTAATGGATTTACACCATTCCTTAAAAGATCAAAACTTTTTATGCTTAAACATCAACAAATAAAAGGTTTTATTATTTATTTATCTTAGTATAGTGCCTGATTGAAAAGGATAGCTTTGATAGAGCTAATCATGTATATAATTATACCTATGCTACTTTTATCTAAAAAGATAAGCTAATTTTAAGCTAATGGGCTCATACCCCGTAAATGAAAATGTAATTTCTCTTTTTAATGTTTTTTCCTCTATCCTATATTATTTTCGTTTTTACTTTAATTTTAGGTTCAATTATCTCGATTTCTTCTTCTTCTTGATTTGGAGCATGAGTTGGATTGGAATTAAATATAATATCATTTATTCCTTTAATTACTTTAAAAATAAATTCTTACTATTCTGAAGCAGCCTTAAAATATTTTCTTATTCAAGCTTTAGGATCAGCTTTATTTATTTCATCTGGATTTCTTTCTTTATTATTTTTTTATATTAGCTATATTTTAATTTTTCTAGCTCTTTTACTAAAATTAGCCAGAGCTCCATTCCATTTTTGATTTCCTCAAGTTATAGAAGGTTTAAATTGACCTCAAATTTTCTTACTATCAAGAATCCAAAAATTAGCTCCCATAATTTTATTATCTTACTTACTAATCAATAGTATTTTAATTAAAATAGTTATTTTTTTCTCTATTTTATCAGCAATTGTAGGAGCCTTAGGAGGTCTAAATTTACTTCAATTACGTAAAATTATTGCATTCTCCTCAATTAATCATATATCATGAATAATAATTGCAATTTCAACTGGAGATGTATTTTGGCTTATTTATTTTATTATTTATACATTTATTTTGCTTTCTATTACAAGTATATTTTATAATCTTCAAATATTTACCTTATCTAATCTTATCCAATCTGATCAAAATAGAGTTCTACACTCAATTTTAATTTCTTTTAACCTATTATCCTTAGGAGGTTTGCCTCCTTTTACAGGATTTATTCCCAAATGAATATTAATTCAAATAATAGTTAACATAAATATATATATTCCTTTATTTTTTTTATTATTTTCAGCCCTAATTACACTGTATTTTTATTTACGTATCATTATCATATTTATTGTTCTATTAAATCCTATTATAAACTTTAATATAAAATATAAATCTCTTACTTCTAATACCCCAATAATAATGAAAACATTTTTTAATTTTATTGGATTATTACTACCTATTTATTTTTTACTAATTTAGAATTTTAAGTTATTTAAACTAAAAGCCTTCAAAGCTTTAAAAAAAAGTTTTAATCTTTTAAATTCTATTAAACCCTAGTGATTTACACATTTTTAAACTTGCAATTTAATGTTATTTATTTTAACTATAGAGTTTAATAAAGGAATTATAAATTCGTTTATAGATTTACAATCTATCGCCTGTCTCTCAGCCACTTTATTATATGCAACGATGATTTTTTTCTACAAATCATAAAGACATTGGTACTTTATATTTTATTTTCGGAGCTTGAGCAGGTATAGTTGGTACATCATTAAGATTAATTATTCGAGCAGAATTAAGTCAACCAGGGAGCTTAATTGGTAACGATCAAATTTATAATGTAGTAGTAACAGCTCATGCATTTGTAATAATTTTCTTTATAGTAATACCTATTATAATTGGAGGATTTGGTAACTGACTAGTTCCTTTAATGCTAGGTGCACCTGATATAGCATTCCCACGTATAAATAATATAAGATTTTGATTATTACCTCCATCTTTATCCCTATTATTAACAAGGAGAATAGTTGAAAGAGGTGTTGGAACAGGATGAACTGTTTATCCTCCTTTAGCCGCTGCCATTGCTCATGCAGGTGCTTCAGTTGATTTAGGTATTTTTTCTCTACACCTGGCTGGGGTTTCATCTATTTTAGGAGCAGTTAACTTTATAACAACAGTTATTAACATACGTTCATATGGTATAACTATAGATCAAATACCTTTGTTTGTCTGATCAGTTTTTATTACCGCCATTCTACTATTATTGTCACTCCCAGTATTAGCAGGGGCTATTACTATACTTTTAACAGATCGTAATCTAAATACATCCTTCTTTGATCCTGCTGGTGGAGGAGATCCTGTTTTATACCAACATTTATTTTGATTTTTCGGTCATCCAGAAGTTTATATTTTAATTCTTCCAGCATTTGGAATAATTTCCCATATTGTTAGACAAGAATCAGGAAAAAAAGAATCTTTCGGTACATTAGGTATGATTTATGCTATAATAGCAATTGGAATTTTAGGATTTGTAGTATGAGCTCACCATATATTTACCGTTGGAATAGATGTAGACACACGAGCTTACTTTACTTCAGCTACTATAATTATTGCCATCCCTACAGGAATTAAAATTTTCAGATGACTTAGAACTCTTCATGGGACACAAATAAATTATTCACCGTCTCTTTTATGAGCACTAGGGTTTATCTTTCTATTTACAGTGGGAGGCTTAACTGGAGTAGTTTTAGCTAATTCATCAATTGATATTATTCTTCATGACACATATTATGTTGTTGCCCACTTCCATTATGTTTTATCTATAGGAGCTGTATTTGGAATTTTCGCTGGTATTGCTCACTGATTTTCTCTAATAACTGGCATGTCATTAAACCCTAAGTGATTAAAAATGCATTTTTTAGTAACCTTTATTGGAGTAAATCTAACTTTTTTCCCTCAGCATTTTTTAGGGTTAAATGGTATACCTCGGCGTTACTCTGACTATCCAGATGCATATGCCACTTGAAATATTGTTTCTTCGTTAGGATCTATAATTTCTTTTGTTGCTGCATTAGGGTTTTTATTAATTGTTTGAGAGGCCTTTGTTTCAAATCGTCCTATTATTTTTACACCTTTTTTACCATCTTCAATTGAATGAAAACATTCTTATCCACCAGCAGATCATTCATATATAGAAATTCCATTAATTACTAATTATCTAAAAAGGCAGATTAATGTATAGGATTTAAAATCCTAATATGAAGAACTTTATTTCTTCTTTTAGAAAATATATGGCAACATGAGCATACTTAGGTTTACAAGATAGTGCTTCTCCTTTAATAGAACAATTAATTTTTTTCCACGATCATATTATACTAGTTTTAGTATTAATTGTAACTTTTGTAGGATATATAATAGCAACATTATTTTTTAACTCATTTATTAACCGTTATATATTAGAAAATCAGCCAATTGAAATTATTTGAACATCAATTCCAGCTTTTATTCTCATTTTTATTGCTCTCCCATCATTACGGCTATTATATCTTCTAGATGAAGTAAATAATCCTTCTATAACCCTTAAAACAATCGGACATCAATGATACTGAAGTTATGAATATTCCGATTTTTTACAAATAGAATTTGATTCTTATATAATTCCATCTAACGAATTGCAGCCCTCAGAATTTCGTTTATTAGATGTAGATAACCGAACAGTTTTACCTATAAATACACAAATCCGAGTTCTCATTAGAGCTGCAGACGTTATTCACTCTTGAACTGTACCTGCTTTAGGTATTAAAGCAGATGCTATTCCAGGACGTCTTAATCAAACTAGATTCTTAATTAATCGACCAGGTTTATTTTATGGCCAGTGCTCAGAAATTTGTGGAGCAAACCATAGATTTATACCTATTGTAATTGAAAGAATTTCTATTAATTCTTTTTTAAATTGAATTTCTTTATCAATTGAAGAGTCATCCGATGACTGAAAGTAAGTGTAGATCTTTTAAGTCTATTATAGTAAGTAACGTTTACTTCTGGTGAAAGAAATTAGTTAAATATATAACATATATTTGTCAAGTATAAATTATCTTTTTTAAAGATATTTCTTAATGCCCCAAATAGCTCCCCTTTACTGATTATATTTATTTATTTTCTTTTTATTAACTCTTTTATTATTTTTTATAATAAATTATTTTATTAAACCTTTTAATAATATTTCTCCTATCTCTCATGATACTAAACTTATTTCTAAATCTTGAAAATTATAACAAATTTATTTTCAATTTTTGAACCTTCTTCAAGAATCTTTAATTTATCAATAAATTGAATATCTACTTTCTTAGGATTAATATTTTTGCCTTATTTATATTGAGCTTCTCCCTCACGTTGGTCTTTATTGTGAAGAAAAATTATTCAAACTCTTCATAAAGAATTTAAAGCTTTACTTCAACCATCACATACTGGGTCAACTATATTATTTGTAGCTTTATTTAGTTTTATTGTATTTAATAACTTTTTAGGCCTACTACCTTATGTTTTTACTAGATCAAGACATATAGCAATAACATTATCCTTATCATTACCTCTATGAGTAACATTAATAATTTTCGGTTGAATTCAACACACTAAACATATATTTGCTCATTTAGTACCCCAAGGGACACCTTTTGCTTTAATACCATTTATAGTATTAATTGAAACTATTAGAAATGTAATTCGACCAGGAACATTAGCAATTCGACTAGCAGCTAACATAATTGCTGGTCATTTATTATTAACATTACTAGGAGGGGTAGGGCCTTCATTAAGTTTATCATTACTCTCAATTCTTATTACTGCTCAAATTCTTCTTTTAATTTTAGAATCTGCTGTTGCAATTATTCAATCATACGTATTCGCAGTTCTTAGAACTTTGTACACAGGAGAAATTAATTAATGACATCATCACATGGATTCCATCCATATCATTTAGTAGATATAAGACCTTGACCTCTTACCGGCTCAATTAGAGCTATAATACTAACTACTGGTTTAGTAAAATGATTCCATCAATATAATATAAACCTTCTTATTTTAAGATTTATTGCAACTGTTTTAACTATAGTTCAATGATGACGAGATGTAACTCGTGAAGGAACTTACCAAGGATTACATACTTTAACAGTAATAAAAGGTTTGCGATGAGGTATAATTTTATTTATTTTATCGGAAGTTTTATTCTTTTTTTCTTTTTTTTGAGCCTTTTTTCATAGAAGATTGTCACCAACTGTTGAAATTGGTATATATTGACCTCCATTAGGTATTCAACCTTTTAATCCTTTCCAAATTCCTCTTCTAAATACAACTATTTTATTATCTTCCGGAGCAACAGTTACTTGAGCTCACCATGCTATTATAGAAGCCAACCATAGTCAAGCTATTCAGAGTCTTGGATTAACTATTATTCTAGGATTTTATTTTACCTTACTACAAGCATATGAATATATTGAAGCTCCTTTTACTATTGCAGATTCAGTATTTGGATCAACATTTTTTGTAGCTACTGGTTTTCATGGTCTTCACGTTATTATTGGTACAACATTTTTATTAATTTGTTTTTTACGACTTTATAGATGTCATTTTTCATCAGCGCATCATTTAGGATTTGAAGCCGCTGCTTGATATTGACATTTTGTTGATGTAGTTTGATTATTTTTATATATTTTTATTTACTGATGAGGTGGATAATTTTTTTAGTATAAACAGTACATTTGACTTCCAATCAAAAGGTCTAAATATTTTAGAAAAAATAATTTTTACAATACTAACAATTTCAATTTTAACCTTTATTATCTCATATTTAGTTATACTTATTGCAACTATACTATCAAAAAAAACAATTATAGATCGAGAAAAAAACTCTCCATATGAATGTGGATTTGATCCTAAAGGCTCAGCCCGTTTACCTTTTTCCTTGCGGTTTTTTTTAATCGCTGTAATTTTTTTAATTTTTGATGTAGAAATTACACTACTTCTGCCTATTGCTTCCACTTTAAGGTTAACAAACATTTTTTCTTGATTCTTTACAAGAATTACATTTTTATTAATTTTATTAATCGGACTTTATTACGAATGATTTCAAGGAGCTTTAAATTGATCATAATTTAAATCATAGTCAATATTTATGATATATGACTTGCATTCATAAGGAGTTTTCTTTTAAACTGGTTTAGTTTTATAAAAATTAGAAAGCGAAATTTATCGCATTTAGTTTCGACCTAAATTTTAGGCTCCAAGCCTTCTAATTTTTTTGATAGAAACCAAAATAGAGGTATATCACTGTTAATGATAAAATTAAGCACTTAGCTTCTATCAAGGGAATATTATGACAAAAACAAAAGCTTCTAACTTTTGTTTAAGCGGTTAAATTCCGTTTATATCCCTGTTTTTATGGTGTAATTTAACACGTTGTATTTTCATTACAAAACTGAAATGCTTTATTTCTAAAAATAATTTACTCAAAGTAATTACCTTACATCTTAAGCTCCACAAACTAATATTTTTATTAAACTATTTGAGTTATTTACAAATAAATTAATATTTCTTTTGCAGCTTCAATGCAATATTCTAAATGAATTATATAAATTTTATAAAAATATAAATATTATTATAATAACTCCTACAATAAATACTTTTATAAAAACTTTAATACTATTTATTTGTAATAGATTTAAAATGTAAAATAATTTTGAAAATCTATAATATAAGCCCTGGCCACCTAAATATTCATATCAACCTTTATCTATTAATTTTTCCATTAAAATTCCCTTATTTAATCTTATTTCACTAATTTTTTTAGTTCTTAAAAAAGGTATAAATCATATTGAACCAAATATTACTACAAATTTATAATTTACCAAAGATTTTAAATTATATGTAACATTTAATAAATTTAATATATAACCTAGAAACGCCCCTAATAAAGTAATTATCAACACAGAATTCTTTATAAACAATCTTATACAAATTATATAAGGCTCCGGAAATAATAATCATGATAGAATTGCCCCTATAATAATAGCTCTAAACCCTAATAAAGTTATAGAATTATTTATAATCTTATCTTCATCATAAACATTATTTAAAGATCTTAAATTATATTCCCCCCTTAGACTATAAAAAACTAAACGTATAGTATAACTTACAGTTAAACCGGTAGCAAAAATGTATAACAAAAAAGAAATAAAATTAATTCATCTTATAAATGCTATTTCTAAAATTATATCTTTAGAATAAAATCCCGCCAAAAAAGGGAATCCACATAATGCTAAATTAGCTACCGTTATGTAAGCCACCCTTAAAGGTATAAATTTAATTAAACATCCTATATAACGAATATCTTGGTATCCTCCTACACTATGAATAACAACTCCTGCACATATAAACAATAAAGCTTTAAACAAAGCGTGGCTTAGTAAATGGAAAAAAGAAAGATCAGGATATCCTAAAGATAAAATTCTTAACATTACTCCTAATTGACTTAAAGTTGATAAAGCAATAATTTTTTTTAAATCATACTCAAAATTTGCACCCAGTCCTGCTATAAACATTGTTAGACACGAAATTAGTAAAAGTCATCTTTGAATTTTTGAATTTTCCAAAGCAGCACTAAATCGAATTATTAAATAAACTCCTGCAGTAACAAGTGTAGATGAATGTACTAAAGCAGAAACAGGTGTTGGTGCTGCTATTGCAGCAGGTAATCAAGCAGAAAAAGGAATCTGAGCACTTTTAGTTATAGCAGCTAATATAATTAAAAATTTTAATAAAATTCATTCTTTGTCTAAAATATAATAACTATAAACAACAAAATTTCATCTCCCTAATCTTATTATTAACCCAATTCTTAATAAAATAGCAACATCCCCTACTCGATTTGACAAAATAGTTAATATCCCAGCGTTAGCAGATTTTTCATTTTGATAAAAAATAACTAAAGCGTAAGATACTAATCCTAGCCCATCCCAACCTAATAAAATACTAATTAAATTAGGTCTTAAAACTATTATAGCCATAGAAAATACGAAAGCCAAAACAAGGTATATAAACCGATTAAATCTTTTATCTCCATGTATATAACTTCCACTATAAAATATTACTCTTCTAGAAATCAATAAAACAAAAGATAAAAATAATATAGAAATTCAATCAAAAATTAAAACAAAGATAACTGATAAAGAATTTAATCTTATTAATTCTCATTCAATCATACTAACCTCCCCAGTAAATATTTTTAACATAAATGTAATTCAACAAATTAAAGAACATAAACCTAAAAATAATATTCTAGTAATATGTATATAAATTTTCCAAACCATTATTCATAATTTTTACTTTTAATTAATATAAATTAATTTTGTTATGAATATGTTATAATTCCATTAACCAACCTTAAATTTAAAATCAATATATTTAAAGGAAATCAATGTAAAAATAATACCAAATACTCTCCAACTTTTCCTGAAGTGCAAGAATATAAAGACCTAAAAAAAATACCGTGCTGTCTTAACCTATATATATATAAAGTGTAGCTTGCTCTAAAAAAAGAAAGTAATATTAAACCTAATATTCTTAATCTTCTTCATCTTATTAATCTAATAATTAAACTAATTTCCCCAAATAAATTTAAAGTAGGAGGTGCTGCCATATTACCAACTCTTAATAAAAATCATCATAACCCTATACTAGGTATATAATTTAATAAACCTTTTCTAATTAAAAGTCTTCGACTTCCAACTCGCTCATACACTATATTAGCCATACAAAAAAGCCCTGAAGAACATAAGCCATGGCCTACTATTACCACAACAGCTCCTATTATACCTCATCAACTAAAAATTATTAACCCACATAAAACCAATCTTATATGTACTACAGAAGAGTAAGCAATTAAAGATTTCATATCAACTTGACGTAAACACACTAAACTAATAATAATTCCACCTATTAACCTTACACTTACCCACAATCAAGAGAAATTTAAACTAACCTTTTGAAATAAAACTAATACTCGAATCAAACCATAACCTCCTAATTTTAATAAAACCCCAGCTAAAATTATAGAACCTGCTACTGGAGCTTCAACATGAGCCTTAGGTAACCACAAATGAAATATATATATGGGTAATTTAACTAAAAAAGCTATAATTCTTCTAAAATATCATATTATTCTAACATAACTTATCTCATAAATAGGTTTTATAAGTAATATTGTAAGTCTTCCCTCTTTATAATAAATAAATAACAAAGAGCACAATAAAGGTAACGATAAAGTTAAAGTATAGAATAATATATAAATCCCAGCCTGAATACGTTCAGGTTGGTAACCTCAGCCCAAAATCAAAATCAACGTAGGAATTAATGATATTTCAAAACTAATGTAAAATAATAAATAATTTAAAGTAGAAAAAGTTAAATAAAGACTTAGTAACAAAAACAAATTTACAATAATAAATATTATAGGAAATTTATTTTTAAATTTTACTTGACTCCTAGAAATAATAATCAAAAATATAATTCAAGAACTTAAATAGATTATAATATAACTCAAATAATCTATGCCTAATCCAAACCCTAAATTATATATATATACATTTCTAAAACAACTTAAACCAATAAAAAATCTTAATAAGCCTAGCCCAATCTGAGCTAAATTTCAATTATTTTTAAATTTCATCAATATAATTATAGGTAAAATAAATTTTAACATTCTAAAATATTAAATCTTTTAAAATAATCATTTCCGTGACTACGAACAATAAAAATTAATAAAGATAAACCTAAAGCACCTTCACACACCACTAAAGTCAAAAAAAACAAAGAAAAATAAATTTCACTGCCAATATTTGTTATTTGTAGTCTTAAAAGTCAAAAAATACCCAGCATTATAAATTCTAATCTTAATAATGAATTTAATAAATGTTTATGATAAGAAATAAACCCTCATAGTCCACAAAAAATTATAAATAAAGATAACATTGTTATTAAAAATCTAAAATTTATCATTAATTTAA